TTATTTTTTTTTCTCCTGAATAGAATAAAATATGACCATAGGAGTTGATACCGTCACTGTACTATAAGAAAGAAGAAAGATATATTTGGTGGGAGTCGATAAGTCTATTTATCTATCTGTTATCTGTAATATAATATATAGGTATAGATAGATGCGCATGGCCGTTTGTGAAGTCAAAAACGACTCTCGACCCCATGTTCAAATAAAATGGGAAAGGGGTGGTAATAAGTCATATAGAATCAATGGATTCGTGGCACAATCCCCCCATGATGCATTTTTTTTTTACAATTTTTGTGGCTGATAGAGGGATCAAATGGTATATAGTTCTTTTGTTGGTAGATTGGAGGATTAGAAACATGATTATTGCTTTCCAATTGGCTGTTTTTGCATTAATTGCTACTTCATCAATCTTACTGATTAGTGTACCCGTTGTTTTTTCTTCTCCTGATGGTTGGTCGAGTAACAAAAATGTTGTATTTTCTGGTACATCATTATGGATTGGATTAGTTTTTCTGGTAGGTATCCTTAATTCTCTTATCTCTTGAACCTATTTGTTCCCGATACAAAAATGAAATGAAAATGACCCCCCCGAATTCTTTCGGGTTGCGAAACACATTAAATTCAAATTCAATATAAGTCATAAGTCTAAGTTCCAAAAATGCAAAATACAAATAAAGAAAACAAAAAATTAGACGGAGAGATCGAATAATTAAATGGAAAAATTGAATCTAATGTGATAAAAAATATATTAGAAATTTTTTCTAATTAGAAAATAGAAAATTCTAATTAGAAAAAATTTCTAACTAGAAATGGACTAACTAGAAATTGAATTTATTAATTCTATATTCTATTATAGAATATAGAAATTCTAGTATAGAGTATAGAATTAATAATTAACTTATATTTCTAGTTAATTAATATATAATTTAGAAATCATTTTCTATTATCTAAATATTAGAATATTGTATAAGTCATTTTATATTATTCTATTATATAAATATTATTTATATTATATATATATATATTATGATTAATTAATCTAATTAATAGAAAAAAATATATTATAGAAATTAATAGAAAATTATATATATATATATTAGAATTAGCATAATTCTAATATATATTCGAATTAGTATAAATTACTTGTATAAAATTAATAATATTTAATAATATAGAATTGATAGAAATCCAAATTTAAATAATGGAATTCGATTCTAATAGAATTAGATTAATAGAATTCGAAATAGGAAAAAATCGAAAATAGAAATATATAATGTAAAATGAAACTCTAATTCGAATAGCTAATTCTAATATTCTAATAGAAATTAGAATAGAAAATAGAATCTAATTCGAATAGCTAATTCTAATAGAAATTAGAATAGAAAATAGAATATATATAGAATATATATATAATAGGATTCATCTATATAATAAATAATAATAATAGAATAAAATACATGAAAATAAAAAGAAATATTTTATTAATATATAATTAATATATAATAAAATAGAATAAAAAAAAAGAAATAAAAATTGTTCCGAAAAAAATATCTAACATAGTGGTTCACAAAACAAATACAATCCAGACATTGTGTATCAAGAAAAAAATGCGGATATAGTCGAATGGTAAAATTTCTCTTTGCCAAGGAGAAGACGCGGGTTCGATTCCCGCTATCCGCCCAAGAAAATGGATTTATTTAATAGGATAAAGGATTCAGTATAGTTGAATATAACAGTAGAGTGATTCTATCCCCTATCCCTATCATCTTCTTTTCTTTCCGCCGACCAAAAGAAAAAGAAAACTAGTAATTAATTACTTAATTACTAGTTAAACTTAATTAGTAGTTAACAGGGACAACTCTAATTTTTTTTTTTTTACAATTAAATGTTGCGGAGACGGGATTTGAACCCATGACTTCAAGGTTATGAGCCTTGCGAGCTACCAAACTGCTCTACCCCGCGCGATGAAGAGAAGAACTGGGAACTACTCTAATGAACAAACAAAGGTTGAATGTTCCCCCTACCATATCTGTATAAATAGAATAGTGCATTTATACAGAATGGTAAAGGGACCCCTCTATGATCGATGATCATAAAAATGACTAGAAAGATGAATGGAAATTTTTAATCCTTACCAACTTGATCTTGTTGCCCCCGGCAACAAACATGCATGAACCATTTCACGAAGCATGTGTCCGGATAGCCCAAAGTCTCGATAGTTAGCTCTCGGCCTTCCAGTCGAAAAACAACGTCGATGAAGACGTACCGGTGCACTATTACGCGGTAGGGATTGTAACTTTCCATGAATTTCCCATTTATCACTTAACGACGGAACTTCGCTTATTTCTTTTTTTGAGGATCGACGAATCAAATGATATTTTTGTTCCAATTTTTGCCTCTTCTTCTCCCGCTGAATCACACTTTTCTTTGCCATAACATTTCACTTCTTATTCGTATCGCTGATACAAGTCGGATCCTAGATGTAGAAATATAAAAAACC